CACGAATAAAAGTAGCAGAGGCCTGGGATCGTATTCCATTTGCGCAAGGAATAAGAGGTTGCATGTTACTAACTCAATCTATTTTTAGAAAATATATTCTATTACCTTCATTCATAATTGCCAAAAATATTGGACGTATATTCCTATTGCAACTTCCGGAATGGTCTGAGGATTTCCAAGAATGGAATAAAGAGATCCATATTAAATGCACCTATAATGGTATTCCATTATCCGAAACCGAATTTCCAAAAAATTGGTTGACAGATGGTATTCAAATAAAAATCTTATTTCCTTTCTGTCTGAAACCTTCGCAAAAATCGAAACTACGATCCTCTCAGAAAGATCTAATGAAAAAGAAAAAAGAAAAAGATGATTTTTGTTTTTTAACAGTTTGGGGAATGGAAACTGAACTCCCCTTTTGTTCACCCCGAAAAAAACCTTCCTTTTTTAAACCCATTTTAAAGGAATTCGAAAAAAAAATTGGAAAATGTAAAAAGAAGTATTTTCGAGTTCTAACAGTTTTCAAAGGAAAAACAAAATTACTTCGAAAAGTTTCAAAAGAAACAAAAAAATGGGTTATCAAAAGTCTTTTTTTTATAAAAAGAATAATAAAAGAACTTTCAAAAGTAAATCCAATTTTATTATTTAGATTAAGAGAAGTAGGAGTGTATGAATCAAGCGAAATTAAAGAAGAAAAAGATTCCATAATAAACAATCAGATAATTCACGAATCATTTAGTCAAATCCAAATTGCATCTCCGAGTTGGACAAACTCTTCATTGACAGACAAAAAAATGAAGGATCTGGCTGATAGAACAAGTACAATTCGAAATCAAATAGAAAGAATCACAAAAGAGAAAAAAAAAGTAACTCCAAGAATAAATAATCTTAGTCCTACAAGTTATAATGCTAAAAAATTCGAAAAACAGCAAATGTTAAAAAGAAGAAATGCTCGATTAATCTGTAAATTATCCCCCTTTTTCACATTTTTCATTGAAAAAATATACACAGATATATTTTTATCTATCATAAATATTCCCAGAATAAATACAAAACTTTTTCTTAAATTAACAAAAAAAATTATTGATAAATCCATTTACAATAATGAAAGAAAACAAGAAAGAATTAATAAAAAAAAGAAAACTCCAATTCCGTTTATTTCGAGTATAAAAAAGCCACTTGATAATATTAGTAATATTAAAGCAAATTCACATATTTTTTATGACTTATCCTACGTGCCACAAGCATATGTATTTTACAAATTAGCAAAAATCCAAGTTAGTAACTCGTTAAGATCTGTTGTTCAATATCAAGGAATCCCCTTTTTCCTTAAGCCTCAAATAAAGGATTCTTTTGAAACACAAGGAATGCTTGATTCGAAATTAGCAGATAACAAACTTCCGAGTTATGAAATGAATCCATGGAAAAGCTGGTTAAGAGGACATTATCAATACCATTTATCTCAGATTAGATGGTCTAGATTAATACCAGAAAAATGGCGAAATACATTTCGTCGGCATCGTATAGCTAAAAAGGAAAATTTTAGCAAACGACATTCATATGAAAAAAACCCATTAATTAATTCCAAAAAACAAAAACAATTTGAAGTATATTCATTATCTAATCAAAAAGATAATTTTCTAAAATACTATCGATATGATCTTTTATCATATAAATTTATTCATTATGAAAAGAAAACGGAATGCTTTTTTTATGGATCTCCCTTTCAAGGAAATACGAACCAAGAGATTTATTATAACACGCCTAAAAAAAACCTTTTTGATATTCTGAGGAACATCCCTATTAAAAATGATCTAGGAAAGATCCATATGGAAAAACCGGCCGATAGAAAATATTTTGATTGGAAAATTTTAAAATTTGATCTTAGACAAAAAGTCGATATTGAGGCCTGGATCATAATCGATACCAATAGGAATCAAAATACTCAAATTCGTACTAAAAATTTTCAAATAATTTCTAAAAAAGATTTTTTTTATCTTAAGATCCCAGAGATGAATTTACCAAACTCTCACAAGGGGTTTTGCGATTGGATGGGAATGAATGAAAAAATGCTAAAGCATCCCATATCCAATCTGGAACTTTGGTTCTTCCCAGAATTTTTGTTACTTTATAAGACATATAAAATGAAACCTTGGTTTATACCAAGCAAATTACTTCTTTTAAATTTAAATAGAAGTGAAAATAAAAAGATCAATGAAAAAGAAAAAGGAAATTTTTGGATAGCATCAAATAAAAAGCATCGAAATCAAGAAGAAAAAGAACCGACAAGTCGAGGAGAGCGGAGATCCGTTCTCTCACAACAAAAAGATATTGAAGAAAATTATGCAAGATCGAACATGAAAAAAGGGAAAAATAAAAAACAATACAAAAGCAACACGAAAGCAGAACTAGATTTCTTCCTGAAACGTTATTTGCTTTTTCAATTGAGATGGGATCGGACTTTGAATCAAAGAATGATCAATAATATTAAGGTATATTGTCTCCTGCTTAGACTGATAGATCCAAGAAAAATTACTATATCCTCGATTCAAAAGAAAGAAATGAGTTTGGATATAATGATGATTAATAAGAATTTAACTCTTTCAGAATTTATGAAGAAGGGAGTATTGATTCTAGAACCCATTCGTCTGTCTGAAAAAAAAGATGGGCAATTTATTATGTATCAAACCATAGGTATTTCGTTGGTTCATAAGAATAAGCATCAAAAATACCAAGAGCAAGGACATGCTTCTAACAATAATTTGGATGAAACTATTTCACCACATCAAAGAATAACTGGAAATAGAGACAAAAATCATTTTGATTTACTTGTTCCCGAAAATATTTTATCCTTTAGACGTCGTAGAAAATTGAGAATTCTAATTTGTTTCAATTCAAAAAATAGAAATTATATAGATCAAAATCCGGTATTTTGGAACGTAAAAAACAGCAGCCAAGTTTCACATGACAATAACCATCTTGATGGAGAGAAAAATCAATTAATGAAATTAAAGCTCTTTCTTTGGCCTAATTATCGATTAGAAGATTTAGCTTGTATGAATCGTTATTGGTTTGATACCAATAATGGCAGCCGTTTCAGTATGTTAAGGATACAGATGTATCCACGATTGAAAATTTTTGGATAATACACTTTTTCTATATATCCTATACCCTATATATATAATAGGGTATATAAAATATATAATAGGGTATATAAAAGCAAACAAATACACAGATCACATGTCTTATCTCACATTTCATTCTAGTATCCAATATGAAATGAATAATGTCTGAATTAGATCTCGAAATGAATCAACGGAACCTTCTTTATTTTAGGTCTAAATTCTTCGATCCAAAAATGTACCAACCTTTTCTATTCCTATCTAAAACCAATTCAAAATTGGATTGATTGATTTGAATTCAGGAAATTAGGAGTTCATAAAGAAATTTTGATTAGATTATTGTATATACCACATTCAAATTAATGGCATTATTATTACTGATCGGTAAAATCCATATCTGTAAAAAGGGCAAGGGGCATTTTTTTATGGTAAAAAATTCATTGATTTCAATTATTTCTCAAAAAGAAAACGAAGAAACCAGGGGGTCTGTTGAATTTCAAGTATTCAGTTTCACCACTAAGATAAGGAGACTTACTTCACATTTGGAATTGCACAAAAAAGACTTTTCATCTCAGAGAGGTTTGCGAAAAATTTTGGGAAAACGTCAACGACTGCTGGCTTATTTGTCAAAAAGAAATAGGGGGCGCTATAAAGAATTAATTGGGGAGTTGGATATTCGAGAGATAAAAACTCGTTAATTTGAAGCGTGATACCATTTGAGCTTAGTCGTTTAAATTTGGATGAACTTCTTTCTTTTTACTTTCAGGAATGCATGGAAGAATGACTCGAGAAAAACTTATGATTCCACCAACTACAAGAAAAGACCTCATGATAGTCAATATGGGCCCTCACCACCCATCAATGCATGGTGTTCTTCGACTGATCGTTACTCTCGATGGTGAAGATGTTATTGACTGTGAACCAGTATTGGGTTATTTACATAGAGGGATGGAGAAAATTGCGGAAAATCGAACAATTATACAATATTTGCCTTATGTAACACGTTGGGATTATTTAGCTACTATGTTCACAGAAGCAATAACCGTAAACGGGCCCGAACAGCTAGGGAATATTCAAGTACCTAAAAGGGCTAGCTATATCAGAGCTATTATGTTGGAGTTGAGTCGTATCGCTTCCCATTTGTTATGGCTTGGTCCTTTTATGGCAGATATTGGGGCGCAGACTCCTTTCTTCTATATTTTTCGAGAACGAGAATTGATATATGACCTATTTGAAGCTGCTACCGGCATGCGCATGATGCATAATTTTTTTCGTATCGGAGGAGTCGCTGCTGATCTACCTCATGGCTGGATAGATAAATGTTTGGATTTTTGCGATTATTTTTTAACCGGGGTTGCTGAATATCAAAAGCTTATTACACGGAATCCTATTTTTTTAGAACGGGTTGAGGGCGTAGGCATTATTGGCGGAGAAGAGGCACTAAACTGGGGTTTATCGGGACCAACGCTACGAGCTTCCGGAATACAATGGGATCTTCGTAAAGTTGATCGTTATGAGTGTTACGAGGAATTTGATTGGGAGATTCAATGGCAAAAAGAGGGGGATTCATTAGCTCGATATTTAGTACGAATTGGCGAAATGACAGAATCTATAAAAATTATCCAGCAGGCTCTGGAAGGAATTCCAGGGGGACCCTATGAGAATTTAGAAAGCCGCCGCTTTGATAGAATAAAAGACCCTGAATGGAATGATTTTGAATATCGATTTATTAGTAAAAAACCTTCTCCAACTTTTGAATTGTCCAAGCAAGAACTTTATGTAAGAGTCGAAGCACCAAAAGGAGAATTAGGAATTTTTATGATAGGAGATCGGAGTGTTTTTCCTTGGAGATGGAAAATTAGACCGCCGGGTTTTATC